CATCTAGGATTCAAGGAAATATTCCAATCTAATGATAGAGGGGCTGGCAAGACTTCACGATTCCCTTCTATTACTAATACTAAGGTAGTGTCTAATGAATGGATCTTGAATTAGATTGGAGAGCCTGATAGGAAATCTGATTCTTGTGGAAGGAGGCGGAAGTTGCTTTATATACGACGGACTCGCGAGAATCTTGGAGTGCTCAGGTATTCAATCAATATTCGATTAGATAGATGGATAATGGACCTTTATTTTATAGAAAAAGGGGCAAAAAGAAAAAATTGCATTTCGGCAACCCCACGCCCTCTTTCACATTCACAGCCATACTCGAGAAAAGGGGGGTACGGATTAGATCAAACAAAGGAAGAAATAGGGGTCTGTAATAGATAGTGATTTCTCTTTTTTAGTGATTTCCGCCTTTCTGCTTTTGCTTAGGAAGGTCAAAAAAGAACGGGCCTTCTTCTTCCTATATCTTCCCATTCCCTTGAGATGTTACTACGTATTTTGCTTGTGTTTAATCTTTCACGATTCAAAAAAGCATCATATATTGGATTGATTTCTCAATAGTGTTCGGTCAGAATCCCCCTTTGACTCTGCACCATCGATTCCACTATTATTAGTGAGGAATAATGGAAGAATTCCTTCCTATTTATAGAGTTTATAGAGATAGGGGACATAACTCACATGGATATAGTAAGTCTCGCTTGGGCTGCTTTAATGGTAGTCTTTACATTTTCTCTTTCACTCGTAGTGTGGGGAAGAAGTGGACTCTAAAAGTACTACTAATTGAGTTGAGGAATCAAACTGTATCAATTGTTTTATAGATCGTTCTGCAACGCGTTTTGAACTATTTCAAATCGAAATATCTTCATTTCCAATTCCATTGGACTCCAATGGAGTCATGTATGATAGGAATCATACTCTTTCAATCAAAGAAATATTTCAATGATTCCCATCTTTGTATTTCGAAAGGAAAGGGCTCCAGATGATTGGAAAAAATTTCCAATCGAATTCTTCCGGAATTTTCGATTTCTTATTTCTATTTCAATTATTAATTAATGGGCTCTTACTATGGGCTCTTACCTAGATGGATACTGAGGAAGACCAGACCCCTTTTTATTTGTTTCCCTCTTTACTCTTCAAAGAAGAAGTTGTTTTGTTAAGTGTATACGCACTTTCTATGATAAAAGATATAGACATAGTGGTTGTCTAACGAGAGACTATGCAATAATATAATAAGACCTTGACTCAGGCGAGTCACATACTGCCCATTTACCGCTGGGTTTCTAAAGAGATTTTTGCTTTATCGACTTTTTTCTATCAGGGTTCGGGCGTTAAAAATCGGTGAGGTTTACTCCTCCTTTTCGAAATCTGAAGAAGTGCCCGTGGACCTCCTCTCAATAGTTAAATCAATTATTTCTTCGGAATACTAAAAAAAAGATTACTACGTGATTGTAGTAATCTATATGCCCATATCGTTTCTCAATCATTGATTCTTTCCATAAATACCGATATTCAGATTGGAAATCCTAAAAATCTAGTAATTCAAATCAGAATTCGAATCATAAGATAAGAGTTCAGACAATTATTTCCGATTAATCGGAACAAGTGGATGTAGCAAATAAATAAAATTGGGTGCTATGTCCATTCCATACAATAAATATCGGGAATTGATATACACCTATATGAATAGGAAGAGAATATTCTAGATTGATCTATCTAAAATGAAGCCTCTATCTTTATTCTAGAGTAGAACTTTATAGACTAAGAGATAGATAGTATGGTAAGTAAAGAAATAGATGAATCTTTCTTTCTTACCATACTATCGAATTTCGAAAATACTGCCGATTAGAGTCCGCTCATTTCATTTAAGAAAGACGCGAAATTGGAATCCTTTTCATTTGACTTTGTCCATTTTTGATAAAAACTCAGAAGGAAAGTTTCATTCCAATTCATTTGAAAATTCAATTGAATTAATCATTTTGACTGACTGTTTTTACGTAAATGATAAGTAGAAAGGCGGTAGGAACTAGAATGAATAGTGCAGTAGCAATAAATGCAAGAATATTTACTTCCATAATCTCATCGGTTTTTTTACTTCGCAATAACTCGGGATTTAATCCCATAGAGATGATAAATCTTTCGCCTGTAAATTCAATGAATGAATTACCTCTCGATGATCTTGAATCGGATCAATATTATGAATAAGAATATCTGAGCTATCAAATCAATTCGTCTTCGAGACTTGAATAGTATAACATAGGAAGTTCTTTTATCCATACCGAATCCAAACTTGGATTGCTGACCTAATCAATCCAAAATTCATTTATTTTGCATTTGTTTACCTTATTTTTTATCTTACGTCTTCCTTGTACAATCAATCATCTAATGAATGAAGTATCATCAGATTGCCCTTCCACTTCGATTCGTCACATAGTTACAAACCCAAACAAAGAAGAAAAGCGAAAAATAAAGAGTGAAGTTCTAAACTTCTTGTGATTTTTTGGAAGATGAAGACAAAGAAGTTTGATAAAGATGAGGCCGGTATAAAAGATCTAATATCACTTTTTGCGGGTTTGTTATCGGACCTTAACAAAAATGGAAAAATAGGAAAGAAAAAAAGCCCCTTTGCTTTGGGCTTTGGAAATGCAATTCTGCCCCCTGACATCCTTTCATAGAAAGGGAGAAATTCATTGATGTATTTATTGGATCCGTCGGGACTGACGGGGCTCGAACCCGCAGCTTCCGCCTTGACAGGGCGGTGCTCTGACCAATTGAACTACAATCCCAGGGAAATAAGGGATCTAGCAGAAAATTTGATTCTTTTTTATCTTCGTATTTCGTATGGGGTATTTCGGAAGGACAAGGGAGTTCTACCATCTCATGGTAGATTGGGGAATTCATTATTGGGCCGAGCTGGATTTGAACCAGCGTAGACATATTGCCAACGAATTTACAGTCCGTCCCCATTAACCGCTCGGGCATCGGCCCAGGAAGAATCCACTTTAGGCTTATTGGTAATCCATGATCAACCTCCCTTCATAGTACCCTACCCCCAGGGGAATTTGAATCCCCGCTGCCTCCTTGAAAGAGAGATGTCCTAAACCACTAGACGATGGGGGCCGACTTGCCCAACCGCCCTCATACTATGATCATAGTATGAACAGTTTTTTGAAATTGTCAATATAAATATAATGGAAAATAGAATGGTATGATTAGACCCGCGGGATCTTTCCATTTTTCAGAATTCTATAGAATTTTTTGATTCGTCATTCCTATTCATTAATCGTTCATTAGAATATTCGAATCGCCACACTCTATAGAAATGAAATAAAATCGAAATGCACTCAAAATAAATTGAAAGAGAAATGAAATGGAAATTAGAGTATAGAAATCTATATTTTCTATATTCTATTTCCATTTCATTTCTAAAAAAAAAAAGAAATACAAACAACTAGAAAACAACTCTAAATAATATGAGGGACAGGATTTGTTCAGGGAATGATTGGTCCGTCAGAAAAGAAGAGGGAGGGTTCATTTCGATTTTTTTGCTTTCATTCGTTGTTAAGATGAGATATTCTGATCTCTATCTCACACTAAGACGGGAAATTGACAACCAATAAATCTAGTAAGCGGGATCATAAAGTTATCGAAAATTTTCCCTAAGAATTTTGTTCAGTGGACAAGTAGAATCTCTTCATCACATGAAATATCTTGAAATTTCTGTAAATGGGTAAGTGTAAAATGGGTAAGTGTACATGTATGTTATGTATCAATCAAGTGAATTTTCTTTTAATGGGGATCAATGCAATAAAAGAAATTAGGGTCGGGCTTGAATTCATTTTTTTTGACTCTAGACTTTCTAGGTAAATCCATTTGATTATTCAAGAATCAGCCACTATGAGTTTACTGTGTGTACTTTTGTATATAATGTATATAGTTGTGTATAATCTATGGACATATAGAGATTTTTTCTACTTTCTCTACATAGTGACTCATTCAGGAATTAAATCAAATAAGCCCCTTTAACTCAGGGGTAGAGTAACGCCATGGTAAGGCGTAAGTCATCGGTTCAAATCCGATAAGGGGCAAGGGGCTTTGGTTTTTTTCATAAAAATCCAGTCGTAGTCTTCAGAAAATAGAGATTTTTTTTGGAATCAAAAAGGAACTAACTGGATAATACAGTATCATTATACTGAGTTAGAGTATAGTAGTTCTCGTTAGAAAGACATTTTTTCCGTGAATGATCATTATTCTGAATAATATGAATAATGAGAAGCCGCCTCTTAAATCACCAAAGGTCCCTATTTTCCATTATACCAATCCATTGAAAAGATTCGAAATCAACAAAAAAAGTAAGTGGACCTGACCTATTGAATTATGACTATATCCGCTATTCTGATATTAAAATTCGATAGAGATGAAATTGGAATTTGGAAGAGTTGACCCCTTGAATTTCATTTTCTTTTTTATTTCATTTCTTTGGGCCTCGAACGAATTTGTCGATGTTTCCGATTAAATCTTCTTGTTCCTAGATTTTCTATAGGAAGAAATTGTGATTCCCTTCCTCTACAGAGAAACCTTTCTTCCAAGTCACAAGATAAGAGCCATTTCCACGATCTTTCTTTGATTCCAATCAAGATGAATTTCTATCTATCTAAGTATATTTTGATAGATATCTATTTTTGATAGATATCTATCAAATCGTGGCTTCATGTACCAAACATTTCTATATCGCTGCATCCAATATTTTTGTTCCAACAGTGTGATGGAGAATGGGGATGCGAGAAAGAGACTTTCCCTTTTTTTTAAGGAAAAATGGAAAAATAGGAAATTCTCTCTGATGAAACTCAATCGAAAAATAATCGAAGTGTCTTTTTGCTTTGACCCGTGGGAAGATATACTCTGGAGTTTTAGATTTATCTGAAGGAAAAGGAGTATAGAACAAAGAAGACACTCAAAGAAAATGAAAAAAGAAATGAATATTAATAAAATAATGT